ACCATTCATATTATCAGGAATTGAGATTTCCGACCTAATACAAGACATTTTTAGAAAGGGTATAAAAGGAAGCGTAGCAAAAATAAGAAAGAGGTTGAAAAAACAAAAAAAAATGTACATGGAGGAAAACAAAAGCTACGAAGAAATTCAAAAAGAAGTCAATGAAATGGAAAAGGGGCGGGACGGGCAGACGGAAATGCAACGAATAGAAAGGACACGAGAAAAAATATCAGACCTCTATGATATCCTTATTTATGCTCATGGAATAAGAGCTTTTATTTTACTAATTCAGTCGAGGCTTAGACAATCTATTGTATTACCTTCATTGATACTAGCTAAAAATATTGTCCGTTTCTTATTACGCCAAGAGTCCGAGTGGGAGCAGGATATAAGGGAGATGCATAGAGAAGTGTATGTTATATGCACCTATAATGGTATGCCAGTACTAGAACCAGGAAGAAACGGAATTTTTCCTCAAAACTGGGCTACAGAGGGTATACAAATAATGATACGATTTCCTTTCCGTCTGAAACCTTGGCACCGATCTAAGATACGACCTTCTCGTAGGGATCCAAATCCAAAGCAGGAAAGTCCTGCTGCTTTTTTAACGATTTGGGGACTGGAAACTGACCGTCCTTTTGGTTCTCCTCTCGTAGGACTTAGTATTTTGTTTTGTTATTATTTTGGACCCCCTTTGAAAAAACTCCAAAAAGCAATTATAAAATGGAGTTTTCGAGTTCTAAAAAGTTTCAAAGAAAGAACAAAATTCTTGTTTCTAAAGGTCCAAAAAGAACCAAAAAAATTGAGAGAGGATTCGAGTGAAATAAAAAAAGATTCTATAATCAATAATCAGATTATTCATGAATCATCCATTCAAACCCGATCTATGGATTGGACAAATTATTCACTGACAGAAAGAAAAATGAAAGATCTGACTGATAGAACAAGCACAATCAGAAATCAAATAGAAAGAATTACAAAAGACAAGAAAAATGGATTTCGAACTCTAAAGAGAAATATTAGTCCTAACAAAACAAGTTATGGTGCTCAAAAAGTAGCATCACTAAAAAAGATTTTTCAGATATTAAAAAGAAGAAATGATCGATTAATCCGTAAATCACATTATTTTTTTAAATGGATCGTGGAAAGGATATACACGGATATCCTTCTAGAGAGCTTTCCATATATCAATATCATTAATCGTCTTACTAATAGTCTTTCTAATAGTCTTTATAGGCCCATGATCATTCTAAAACTTTTTCGTAAATTCAAAAAAAAAGATTTTTTTGATACAAAAGAGAAAAGGATAATTGAGCGTATTTCAACTATACAAAAAAAACTTTCACCTTCTCGTATTCGTCATAAGATTCAGACGAAGTCGGCGGTTTCTTTTAAATTATCCCTCGTGTCACAGGCCTATGTATTTTACAAATTATCACAAACCCAGGTTCTTAACTTGTATAAGTTAAGATCTGTCTTTCAATATGACGGAGCATCTTTATTTCTTAAGAATGAAATAAAAGATGATTTTCGAAGACAAGGAATAATTTCTTCCGAATTAAAGCATAAGAAACTTCAGAATTCTGGAATGAATCAATGGAAAAATTGGTTAAAGAGTCATTATCCATACGATTTATCTGAGCGAAAATGGTCTAAATTAGTACCACAAAAATGGCGAAATAGAGTCAATCAACATTGTAGGGTTGAAAAGAAAAATTTAATCAAACGGGATTCATCTGAAAGAGAGGAAAAGGTTTCATTATTGCTAAATAAAAACGATCATTTTCAAAAAATGTATAGATATGATCTTTTAGCATATCAATCGATTTATTATGAAGATAAGAAGGATTCATATAATTACAATATACATAAACCGAAATTTGTTGATATGGGGGGGAGTATCCCTATTACTAATTTTATAAGAAAAGATTATTTTATGTATATAACAAATCCAGATAGAAAATTTTTTGATACGAAAGGTCTTTTTTATCTAAAAATTAATAAAGATAAAGAAATCAACCCATCCAATCAAAATCAAAAGGGTTTCTTTTCTTTTTTTGATTGGATGGGAATGAATGAAGAAAGACTAAATCGTCCTGTATCGAAGCCGATACCTTGGTTATTCCCACAATTCGAGTTATTTTTAAATGTATATAAAATGAAACCCGGGTTTATACCAATTCATTCACTTATTTTTCATTTTAATGAAGATGTTAGTCAAAATAAAAATATCACTAAAAATAAAAAAGAAATAAAATATTTTGAATTAGAGAATCAAGAAGAAAAAAAAACCATAGGTCAAAGAGATCTCGCATCAGATGCCCAAAACCGAGGGAACCCTGAATCTGTTCTCTCAAAACAACAAAAATATATGGAAGAACTTTATACGAAATCAGATATGAAAATGGGTAGAACGAAAAATCAACTCAAAAGCATTTGGACTTGGGAAATAGACTTAGATGCGTTCATGAAAGGATCTTTTGCTTTGCAATTGAAATGGCTGCTGAGTCCTTTGACTATGGAATTATTCGATTATGCGCTGTCCGTACTTGAATGGGAAAAGGAAAGCAGAATGACAACAAAGTTTGGTTTCGGCTTTATTAAGAAGGAGGAGTTAACTCTGGATCCAATGCTAATCCGGGATTTGAATCTTTCAAAAATCCTAAAAGAGGGAATATTTCGTATCGAACCAGTTCGTATACCTGTAAAACATAATGTAGAATTTATTATGTATCAAACCATAAGGATTTCTTTGGTTCATGAGATTAAACAAAAAAATAATCAAAAAAGATACAGAGAAAATATGGATAAGAATCATTTTGAGGAATCGATTGCAAGACATCAAATGATGACGAAAAATAGAAATAAAAATCATTATGATTTGCTTGTTCCTGAAAATATTTTCTCGTCTAGACGGCGTAGAGAATTGAGAATTCTAAGTTGTTTCAATTCAAGGAATAGTAATTGTGTGGATAAAAATGCAGTATTTTGCAATGGGAACAAGGTAAAAACCTGTGGTCAATTTTTGGATGAAAGCAAAGATCTTGATAGAGATAAAATGAAATTAATTCAATTAAAATTCTTTCTTTGGCCCAATTATCGATTAGAAGATTTAGCTTGTATGAATCGCTATTGGTTTGATACTAATAATGGTAGTCGTTTCAGTATGTTAAGGATACATATGTATCCACGATTGCAAATTGATTTATGATACAATTGTCTTCCCCTACGATATATATCGGGTGGATAAATAACTGCGCACATGCCTTGTCTTACATCCTTTTTTTATACATGAATACTAATTCAATGACGTATCAATTAGATCATAAAATGAATCAATAAGGAAATTCGGATTGATTCTTGTGTATACCAGATCAAAATACCTCGCATTATTATTACTGATCAGTAAAATTCATATTCGTAAAATAAAAAAAGTAAATTAATAAAAAAATTGACGCATAGAATAAATAAAAAAAAAGATAAGAGGAAATGCGCCCCCCACCTACATACTTGAGACCTTCTCCTACAAAAAAACTTGCAATACCCAATCCATTTGGAATTCCATCAATTACTCTTCTGTCAAAAAAATTAACTAGTTCGGACAATCCTCTTAAACTCCGAATAATATATATTGTATAAAAAGCATCTATGTAACCACGATGATGGGACCAATCATATATTACATTTTGAATTTTGTCCGAAAAAAACCTATTTTGATGCCTTTTGGCAAAAAAATTTTTTAAGGCAAAATTTTGTAAGGACGAATAAATGGGTTTATATAAAAAAGACGCTATAACTATTCCAGAATAAGCTATACTAACCGAAAGGGTTGCATTTATCAAAAATTCAGACCAATCAAAAATTTTTTGATTATTCAATTTTTGCTGTAAAAGATTTACAGGCGGGATTAACCACTTGGACAAGATATCAAAATCTATGCCACCTTGATTGAAAGGAATTCCTAGGAATCCAATGAACAAAGTAAATAAAATCAATACAAGTAGAGGGAATAACATAGTATTACCCGATTCATGAGGATATAACGCAATTTTTTTACTGTCCCAATTATTAATAAAAAGAAAGGATTGCATGATTTTTTTTCTATTTTCATGTGGATTCTTAAAAAAACTTTCCGTATTTTTTTTTGGTAACAAAGTTAATAAAAGAAAATTTTTATTCATTTTATTAAGAGGTTTAATTCCGTCTTGACCCCATAAAGATATTGAATAGAAAGAACTACTTTTTTTTCCATTGTAATTTTGAAAATTAACATTTAAATGACCTTCAAACGTAAGTAAATAAATGCGAAACATATAAAATGCAGTTAATCCTGCAGTAGCCCAGGCTATTATTGCGAAAGTCGGTGAATACAACCAAGTATCATTAAGAATTTCATCTTTGGACCAAAAACAAGCAAGAGGTGGAATACCAGAAAGAGAAAGTGTACCTAATAAAAAAGCCGTTTTTGTGATTGGCACGTGTTTTTTTAAACCTCCCATAAAAACCATATTTTGACTTTTATCTGGAGAATACCCAACAATAGCTTCCATAGAATGAATAATAGAGCCCGAGCCTAAAAACAATAATGCTTTTGAATAAGCATGAGTAATCAAATGAAATAAAGCAGCTCGATAAGATCCCATACCTAGAGCTAGCATCATATACCCCAGTTGAGACATTGTAGAATAAGCTAAACTTCGCTTAATGTCTTTTTGGGCAAGAGCTAAAGTAGCTCCTAAAATTACTGTTATTATACCTATCAAAGCGATTAGATGTAGTATGTAGGGGGTTACTATCAAAAGAGGAAAAAGTCGAGCGACAAGAAAAATCCCCGCAGCTACCATAGTAGCAGCATGTATAAGAGCCGAAATAGGAGTAGGCCCTTCCATAGCATCAGGTAACCATACATGAAGGGGGAATTGGGCGGATTTGGCAACTGCACCAGCAAATAATAAAAAAGTACATATAGTTCCAACTAAAAAATAAACTTCATTGTTATAAATCAAGGTATTGAATATTTCGAACAAATCTCGAAATTCGAAACTCCCTGTGAGCCAATAAAGACCTAAGATTCCTAATAATAAACCAAAATCCCCTACACGGTTAGTCACAAACGCTTTTTGACAAGCATTTGCTGCAACAGGTCGTGTAAACCAAAAACCTATTAATAGATACGAACACATTCCAACTAATTCCCAAAAAAAATAAATTTGTATTAAATTCGAACTAGTAACTAAGCCAAGCATAGAAGTATTGAAAAAACTCAGATAAGCAAAGAATCTCAAATATCCTTGATCATGAGCCATATAATTGTCACTATAAATAAGAACTAGAATACCAACAGTAGTGATTAAGAGTGACATAATAGAAGTAAGCGGATCAACCAAGTAACCAAATTCTAAAGAAAAATCATTAGTGATGGTCCAAGACCATACAGATTGATACATAGAACTGCTATTTATTTGCTGAATAGACAATTTTATTGAAAAAACCATAACTATACTTAACAACAAAATACTAGGAAAAGCCCACATACGTCGAAGATTTTTTGTTGTTTTCGGAAAAAGAAGAAGGCCCGCTCCGATTAACAAAGGAACTGTAAGTGGAATAAAAGGTATGACCCATGCATATTGGTATATATGTTCCATAAAAAAGAAAATTTGATTTTTGATTCACCGGCTCTTACCTCTTTCGAAAGAGATCAATAAAAAAAGAAAGATATGCGACATATAGAATTGAATTTCTATTCAAAATAGAAATTATTTAGAATAATAAGCATTTTATTACTATTCAATTCAATAAATTCTCGTTGGTCAAATGAACAAAAGGTTATTTTATTAATGAAACTAAATACTTAGTTATTAATTAAACTACTACTACTATACTATACTATTGAAACCTATCAATATAGATAATATCCAAAATTTCTACTTTTCATTATTATTTTGATAAATCCATAGATAGAAAAAGGATAACAAATTAGACCCAACAAAAAGTGGGTAAGTCTGATATTGATATGAATCACAAGATGTACTAAAATGAATAACCTAATTTAAGTAAAAAACTAGGAACTATTTGAATTTGTTTCTTCGGAATCAATTATTAGTTCGCTGTAAAACTCTTTGATTGATGTCCACTAAAGCATATTTCTCCTTTTCTATGCTAACCAAGACTTTACTTTTGACTTTACATAACATAAAATGAAAAAATGAAATAAAAATTATGTCTACTTTAAACTAAAAAAATAACCAAAGAAAAAAAATGCCATGTATTTTTAAAAGGGTCAGGTTTTCCATTAGTTAATTAGGTAAGAATAGCTTACTTAACTCTTCTAAATTTATTTTCATTGAAAACCTTAGATATGTTTATTATATGACACGTAAATAAAATAGGAAATAAAAGAAAAGTCACATAAAAAAATCGAAATCTAAAGTTTGCTTCTTGATTTTTTTGTTTATGGTACCTCTCTAAATTATAAATAGAAATTTGAATAAGAAAAACGTAAGTCTCTTATAATCTGATATCTAATTCGTAAATATTTCTCGTTTTTTAATTGTTTTATAAAATAAAAAAACTTAGAATAAGAATAAAAAAAAGGGCCTATAACTAAAGAATAGGACAGAAAGGTCCTTTTGCTTTGAATAATAGATGTCTTTCACATCCAACTATAATAACGAATAACCTACTCATTTTTGAATGGCAGTTCCAAAAAAGCGTACTTCAATTTCCAAAAAGCGTATTCGTAAAAATATTTGGAAAAGAAAAGGACATTCGGCAGCATTAAAAGCTTTTTCATTAGCGAAATCTCTTTCTACCGGGAATTCAAAAAGTTTTTTTATAAAAAAAATAAGTAATCAAATGATAGAATAATCTGAATCGATCTGACTCAAAAAAACTTATACAAAATTCTCTTTAGCATTATTTATATTCATAAAAAAATCAATCATTTAAATATGAAATATTAAATTAATGCGTTTTTTGAACTGATCAACAGGAAATAGACCTAGCTTCTCTCTTATGATATGTAAAGTAAAAAAACGTCTGGCTGTATACAGTACTTTTTTTTTGAAAACTAGAAAATTTCACTACCCCTCTTTTTTCATCTATTTTCTCGTTTCTGGGATGGGGATTCTTACTTTCCCCATCAACCATCTGATTCCAATAGAAAATTTAAATGAGTTTTATATCTATTATGGAAGAGCAAACAAAAATTATTTCATGTTTTCTAATAATAATTTAATTAAAAAAAAAAAATAGCGCCATTGACGCCATTGAATTGACTCTTTCAATCTCGACGATTAAAGAAAAACAGGCTATTATGATTTCAAACAAGCCGCTATGGTGAAATCGGTAGACACGCTGCTCTTAGGAAGCAGTGCTAGAGCATCTCGGTTCGAGTCCGAGTAGCGGCACAGTAAAAAAAAAAAAGGCCGATGCGATAGAAATGAAAGAATGAATAATAATCACAATGATATGAATTCTTAATTTCTATTTCATGATTTGTAATTGAGGGATCTCTTTTCTTTATATATATATATATTCTTATGATATTTTTAACTTTAGAGCACCTTTTAAATCATATTTCCTTTTCGATCGTTTCAATTGTAATTACAATTCATTTAATAACTTTAGTGGTCAACGAAATAGTAGAACTAGATGATTCAGTAGAAAAGGGTATGATACTTACTTTTTCCTGTATAACAGGATTATTAGGTATTCGTTGGATTTATTCGGGGCATTTCCCGTTAAGTGATTTATATGAATCATTAATCTTTCTTTCGTGGAGTTTTTATATTATTCATATGATTCCTTATTTTAAAAAACTGAAAAATTTTGTAAGTGCAATAACAGCGCCCGGTGCTATTTTTACCCAAGGCTTTGCTACTTCAGGCTTTTTAGCTCAAATGAAGCAATCCACAATATTAGTCCCCGCTCTCCAATCCCAGTGGTTAATGATGCATGTAAGTATGATGATATTGGCTTATGCAGCCCTTTTGTGTGGATCGTTATTATCAGTAGCCCTTCTAGTCATTACATTTCAAAACAATATAAGTCTTTTTGGTAAAAAAAAACTTTTATTAAACGAGTCTTTGTTCTTCGGTAAAATAAAATACATGAATGAAGAAAACAATATTTTCCAAAGCATTTCTCTCTTTTCTCTTAGAAATTATTATAGGTCCCAGGTAATTGAACAGTTTGATCGTTGGAGTTTCCGTGTTATTAGCCTAGGATTTCTCTTTTTAACCATAGGTATCCTTTCAGGAGCCGTATGGGCTAATGAAGCATGGGGATCATATTGGAATTGGGATCCAAAGGAAACGTGGGCATTTATTACTTGGACCATATTCGCTATTTTTTTACATATTAAAACAAATAGAAACTTGAAAAGTGAAAATTCTGCAATTGTGGCTTCTATAGGATTTCTTATAATTTGGATATGCTATTTTGGGGTCAATTTATTAGGAATAGGATTACACAGTTATGGTTCATTTCTATTAAAAAGCACCTAAATTGAAGAAAGTACCTAACCAACTATAGGACAGGGTTATAGGGTATATCCCATATACATATAAAAAAAGCAAGTCTCATCGAGAACCATTTGAATCACTATACTACTTGATTGAAATGGTTCTCACAAACGTTAAACTATCCGATTTAAATTATAATTTTTTTGCGTTACGTAAAAAAGACAGTTTCAAATGGAAACTATCTATAAAAAAAATTCGATAGAATAGCTTCTACCTTCTCAACTGATAGTGAGAGAACAAAATCCGGGTAAATGCCAATACCTATTACTGGTAGAAAGATAGCGAGTGAAACAAATAACTCTCGCGGACCCGAATCAAAAAACGAGGAGTTTGCACTATTTAATAACTTGTATCCATAGAACATTTGGCGTAACATAGATAATAAATAAATAGGAGTTAATATCATTCCAATTGCCATGCCAAAAGTAATTAAGATTTTTGACATTAAAAAAATTTTTTGACTGGTAATTATTCCAAAGAATACTATTAATTCGGCAAAAAAACCACTCATGCCCGGTAACGCAAGGGAAGCCATTGAAAAAGTACTGAAAAGTGTGAATATTTTTGGCATTGAAATGGCTATTCCGCCAATTTCGTCGAGATAAACAAGACGTATTCTATCATAACTCGTTCCTGCTAGGAAAAAAAGCGCAGCACCGATAAATCCATGAGAGATTATTTGTAAAATGGCCCCGTTGAATCCCGTATCAGTTATAGAACTAATTCCTATAATTATGAAACCCATATGAGATACAGAGGAATATGCTATTCTTTTTTTTAAATTACGTTGCCCCGAAGATGCTGAAGCTGCATAGATTATTTGTATTGTGCCTGCTATCATCAACCAAGGAGAAAATATAGAATGAGCGTGAGGTAATAATTCCATATTGATCCGAACCAATCCATAAGCTCCCATTTTTAATAGGATTCCCGCTAAAAGCATACAAGTACTATAATGTGCTTCTCCATGGGTATCCGGTAACCATGTATGTAGAGGTATAATCGGTGATTTGACAGCAAAAGCAATAAGAAATCCAATATAGAATATTATTTCTAATCCCACGGGATATGATTGATTAGCTAACGTTTCCAAATTTAATGTCGGTTCATTAGAACCATATAACCCGATACCCAAAACTCCCAGTAACATAAAAACGGAACCCCCTGCAGTGTACAAAATAAACTTTGTAGCTGAATATAGACGTTTTTTTCCTCCCCATATGGATAAAAGTAAATAAACGGGAATTAATTCTAACTCCCACATTAAAAAAAAAAGTAAAAGGTCGCGAGAAGAAAATAATCCTATTTGACCACTATACATTGCTAACATCAAGAAATGGAATAATCGTGAATCCCGAGTAATTGGCCAAGCTGCTAAAGTAGCTAAAGTCGTGATGAATCCGGTCAGTAAAACGGGTCCTATCGAAAGCCCGTCTATTCCCAACCTCCAGTGGAAATCAAAAAAGCGAATCCAGTTATAATCTTCAGCTAATTGTATTAATGGATCGTCCGGTTGGAAATGATAACAGAATACATAGATTGTTAGGAGGAATTCTAATATACAGATACACATAGTATACCACCTAATTACCTTATTACCCCTATGGGGTAGAAAGAAAATTAATGAACCCGCAAAGATAGGCAAAACTACAATTAAGGTTAACCAAGGAAAATAATTCGTGGTAAAGACAAAATACACTTGGACTAAAAAACCCGTACTCGAATAAGAACAAAATAAGATATATATATTTCATTTCGAGCGCGGGTTTTTGTCGGTAAACAAAAAGAAAAAGGATTCAAGTGGAGTTTTCTGGAACGTATCAATAAGCTAGACCCATACTGCGAGTTGTTTCATGCCATAAATAAACTCGAACACTCAAAAAATCGGTTGGACAGGCGGATTCGCATCTCTTACAACCAACACAATCCTCTGTTCTTGGGGCGGAAGCTATTTGTTTAGCTTTACACCCGTCCCAAGGTATCATTTCTAATACATCGGTGGGGCAGGCTCGGACACATTGAGTACATCCTATACATGTATCATAAATCTTTACTGAATGTGACATTGGATCTATACCCCCTTTTTTTTTATCTCATTAATTTCGATCTAGTATAACCCTGTACGTAAATTAATTACATATGCAAAGACCAGACGAATCGATGATTCACCAGAATTTTTTGAATCAACTTGTTTCTGGGTCGGTTTATAAAAGATATCCAAAATACTTTGATTTCTTACATTTTTGAAGATTCTACATACCCAGCAATCTCATTTGAATTGATAACTACTCTTCAAATTTCTAGAATAAAAAATTATTACTTAATTTATTATTTATAATAATTATTATAATTAATAATAATAAAATAATATACTACTTATTCAACAAATTCGATTGATTAATACGAGTTGATTTTCTGTTACGAAAAATTGCCGAAACAATAGCCGGACCAATAGCTGCTTCAGCGGCTGCAATAGCTATAACAAAAATGGAGAAAATGTTTCCTTTTAGTTGACGACTATCAAAAAAGTCAGAAAATGTTACGAAGTTAAGATTAACCGCATTCAAGATAAGTTCAAGACACATAAGAGCTCTAACTAAATTTCGGCTTGTGATTAATCCATAGATACCGATAGAAAATAAATAGGCACTCAAAACAAGTACATGTTCGAGCATCATTGAATAACTCCTTATCAATCTTGATTTATTTCAATATGAACAAAAATATAATTCAATCGAATATAACAAATACAGAGCAAAGAAGTATGTTAGTAATAGATTGACATTTATATGTATATATTATACATCAATTCAAATAGAATTGAATGGAAATAGATACGATAAAAGAGAAATCGAATAAAGTTTGGTTTGGAGTGACGCTTTTTAAGATTTTAAACCTATTGCCGGGCCACAGCAATTGCGCCTATCAAAGCAACTAAAAGAATTATCGAAATGAGTTCAAATGGTAGAAAAAAATCTGTTGATAAATGAATTCCAATTTGTTGACTATTATTATTTAGCAAATCTTGCTCTATAATCTGGTTTAATTTTGTAGTCCAAATAATTCCGTACCATGACGTATTTAAAATAGTAACAATTAAGAAAACAAAAATACTGGTACAAACTAACAAAGTAATTCCGTCTCCAAGAGTCCAAAGACGAAAATTTTTGTCATATTCTAACCCGTTGATAAACATTACAGCAAATATAATTAAAACGTTTATAGCTCCTACGTAAATAAGGAGTTGCGCAGAAGCTACAAACTGCGAGTTTGCTAGAATATAGAATAAAGATATACAAACAAGAACCAATCCCAACGAAAAGGCAGAAAAAATGGGATTGGTAAATAATATTACCCCTAGGCCTCCTAATATGAGACCTGATCCCAGAAAGACTAAAAGAAAATCATGTATTGGTCCAGGTAAATCCATTCGATGAAAAAAAGATATAAAAACTCTTTCATGATCTTATTGAACTGACCAGGAGAAAAAAAGTTTCAGTTGATTTATTTAAGACACGTTCCTAGTTGAATGCGATTCGAATGGGTGCGAATTGATGTAGGTACAGCTAGTGTACAAACCATCATATTCTTTATCTGAAAGGCTAGCTCTAATCTAATTACATCCAAAAAATCTGCAATTTTCATGAATCAATCAGATCAATAGGTGTTATTTTTCATTTAGTTATTCACACAGAAAAAACCTGTTTAATTTATATACAATCTTAGTTTAGGAATAAAAAAGGTTCTTGAATTTATCAAGGTATTTCTTTTTTATTGAATTGAGGCCAATTCAAGATAGTTCGAGTTGTGTAATCATCAATTATTGATATTGGTAAACGGCCTAAAGCAATTTGATTATAATTTAATTCATGACGATCATATGTAGAAAGCTCATATTCTTCAGTCATTGATAAACAATTTGTTGGACAATACTCAACGCAATTACCGCAAAATATACAGATTCCGAAATCAATACTGTAATTAAGCAACCGTTTCTTTCGAATATCAGTTTCCAATTTCCAATCTACAACAGGTAGATCTATAGGACATACACGAACACATACCTCACAAGCAATGCATTTATCGAATTCAAAATGGATTCGACCGCGAAAACGTTCTGATGTGATTAATTTTTCATAAGGGTATTGAATAGTTACAGGTAAACGATTCGCATGGGATAAGGTAATCAGAAAACCTTGACCAATGTACCTAGCCGCCCGTACTGTTTGTTGACCATAATTCAGGAACCCAGTTACCATAGGGAACATATCCTAAATATCGATAATTTTTTTTTCTTTTTCTTGTTTGGGACAAGTTATCAATCTAGTTACTAGTGAATAGATGAATAGAATTTCGTTTTTCTTATATTATTTTATTTTATATTATAGTGAAAGGAGTTGGGAAGAAGTTGTTAATAATAAATTACCTAAAGAAATAGGTAAAAGAAATTTCCATCCAAGATTTAATAATTGGTCCATTCTCAGTCTAGGTAAGGTCCATCTTGTTGTAATAGAAATGAACAAGAACAAAAAAGTTTTTGCTAGTGTAATAAAAATACCAATTGTTATTGCAAAGACCCCATCCCCTGCGTTTATTCCAAATAGGTCAGGAACAGATATGTACGGAATAGAGAAATTCCAGCCTCCCAAGTAAAGAATTGTTACAAATAATGAAGAAACTAGTAGATTTAGATAGGAAGCAACATAAAATAAACCAAATTTAATACCTGAATATTCTGTTTGATAACCTGCTACTAATTCTTCCTCCGCTTCTGGTAAATCAAAAGGCAATCTTTCACATTCGGCTAGAGAAGAAATTATAAAAACGAGAAATCCTATAGGTTGACGCCACAAATTCCACCCCCACAAACCATATTTGGACTGTGCTTCAACTATATCAACTGTACTTAAACTGTTCGATAATTCTAGTCGGTGATAAGATCACAGTTATCATCGCTATTACAGAACCGTACATGAGATTTTCACCTCATACGGCTCCTCGAGGGTATCACATAAATCTAAGGATTGCTTCAATATTCTTTAATCTTTCAATTTTTGTAGGATAGATAAAGTCAAAAGTCATTGAAAGGTCCCGAATTAGACCAATGGAATTCTGTCTGCTACACTAAAGGGCATCTGAATTGATCTCATCCTTTACTTTTTTTATTTCATTTTAATTAATTACTCTTTTTTCCTTTTTTTTATAAAAAAAAGAAGTAAAGTATTACTTCGTTCCTGATAGTCATTCATTTTTTTCAGTGGATAGTAGCATACTCTGGATCGGGATTATGGGGAGTACTACTTGATCATTTCTACTAATTTAAAGCCCCAATTTAGTACTCCATTTATGTGGAATTTTCTTTTTTCCGATAACTTATAAAATCTCTATTACTAATCCTTTGTGTACCTTGGTGTTCCTAACCATCCACTGAGTTTTGCTTAATCTTTTCGATAAAAAATGCGTCTCATGTAACAGATAGAAACGAGAGCACGAACTCCAAAGAATGTATCTGTTTAACCCGCTTCAAGCCATGATAACTAAGCAATCAGTCTTGGGGTAAACGGTTTTTCTTTACTGCTTCTATTTGCTTATATTAACTTTGGCGTATTATTGTACATAGGAAATGAGATTCAATCTTTTTACTGCGAATTTCGAAGCTGTTTTTTTTCACTCATATAACTATCTGGTTTAGTTCAGTTCATCAACCTTCAGGTTGAATAAAAAAGAAAGTTATCTATTCAATTTCAATGGATTTAAAACTCTCGAAAAATTTGTGGAAATTTTATGCTTCAACGAATCACACGTAGAGATATTGATAACACGGATAGAGTTAATGGTATTTCATAACTAATAGATTGGGCAGCAGCCCTTAGACCGCCTAAAAAGGAATATTTATTATTTGATCCATATCCTGACATAAGAAGTCCAATGGGAGCAATACTTGAAATGGCAATCCATAAAAAAACACCATTACTGAGATCGACTAGAATAAGTCGATAGCTAAATGGAATTACTGAATAACTTAGTAGAATTGATATGACTGCTATGGAGGGTCCAACACTAAATAACCCCCTATCACCTCTTGATGGAAGAAGGTTCTCTTTGAAAAGTAGTTTTGTTCCATCTGCTAGAGCTTGAAGAATTCCTAAGGGGCCGGCATATTCAGGTCCAATACGTTGTTGTATCCCTGCGGATATTTCTCTTTCTAACCACACAATTACTAGTACACCTATTGTGATTCCCAAAATAAGAATCACAATAGGTACAAGCATCCATATAGTCCCATAGACTTCTTTTAAAGATTCCAATATAGAAAAAGAATTGATAGCTTGTACTCCTGTTGTATCAATTATCATTTCAACGATCAATTTCTCCCATAATGATATCTATGCTACCTAGTATTGTCATAATATCAGCCAATTTCATTCCTTTAACTAACTGAGGAAGTATTTGCAAATTGATAAAACCCGGCGGTCGGATTTTCCATCTCCATGGAAAAGCACTCTGATCTCCTATCAAATAAATTCCCAATTCGCCTTTTGGCGCTTCGACTCTTACATAAAGTTCTTGTCTCGATAACTCAAAAGTGGGGGCTGGTTTTTTACTAATGAATCGATATTCAAAATTATTCCACTCAGGATCTCTTACTCGATTAAAGCGTCGTATTTCTAAATTCTCATAGGGGCCCCCCGGAATTCCTTCTAGGGCTTGCTGAATTATTTTTATAGATTCCACCATTTCGTTAATTCGGATTAAATAACGAGCTAACGAATCGCCCTCCTTCTGCCATTGAACTTCCCAATCAAATTCTTCATAACATTCATAATGATCAACTTTACGAAGATCCCACTGTAGTCCGGAAGCCCGTAACATCGGGCCTGACAATCCCCAATTTATTGCTTCTTCTATGCCAATAATACCCACTCCTTCAACTCGTTCTAAAAAAATAGGATTTCGCGTAATAAGTTTTTGATATTCAGTAATTGCTGTTAAAAAATACTCACAGAAATCCAAACATTTATCTATCCAGCCGTAAGGTAAATCGGCAGCGACTCCTCCGATACGAAAATAGTTATGCATCATTCTCATGCCAGTAGCAGCTTCGAATAGATCATATATTAATTCTCTTTCTCTGAAAATGTAGAAGAAGGGGGTCTGTGCCCCAATATCCGCCATAAAAGGCCCAAGCCATAATAAATGAGAAGCTATACGGCTCAACTCCAACATAATAACTCGGATATAGCTAGCCCTTTTTGGTACTTGAATATTTCCTAATTGTTCTGGTGCATTTATAGTTATTGCTTCTGTAAACATAGTAGCCAAATAATCCCAGCGTGTTACATAAGGCAAATATTGTATAATTGTTCGGTTTTCCGCAATTTTTTCCATTCCTCTGTGCAAATAACCCACTATTGGTTCACAGTCAATAACATCTTCACCATCTAAAGTAACAATTAGTCGAAGAACGCCATGCATTGATGGGTGGTGAGGCCCCATATTGACTATCATTAAATCTTTTCTTGTAACTGGTCCAGTCATAAGTTTTTTCTTTATTTATTCTTCCATGAATTACTGAAAACGAAAAGAAGTTCATCAAAATTGAAGAGCGAATAAATCAAAGAAAATAATTGTTCAAATTAACGTTTTTTTATCGATCGAATATTCAATTGACTGATTAATTCGTTATAACGTATTCTATTTTTTTTTGAAAAATAAGCCAGAAGTCGTTGACGTTTTCCCAAAATTTTTCGTAGACCTCGCTGAGATGAATAGTCTTTTTTGTGTAATTCCAAATGTGAGCTAAGTCTCCGTATTTTATTGGTGAAACATAATACTTGAAATTCAACAGATCCCTTCTTTTCTTCTTGCAAAATACCTGACATAAATGAATTTTTTGTCATAACTTTAGAAATCCATATAATATAAATATATATATATATTCAACTTCGTCAATTTTTTTATTAATTTACTTTTTTTATTTTACGAATATGAATTTTACTGATCAGTAATAATAATGCGAGGTATTTTGATCTGGTATCGTCAATTTTTTTATTAATTTACTTTTTTTATTTTACGAATATGAATTTTACTGATCAGTAATAATAATGCGAGGTATTTTGATCTGGTATACACAAGAATCAATCCGAATTTCCTTATTGATTCATTTTATGATCTAATTGATACGTCATTGAATTAGTATTCATGTATAAAAAAAGGATGTAAGACAAGGCATGTGCGCAGTTATTTATCCACCCGATATATATCGTAGGGGAAGACAATTGTATCATAAATCAATTTGCAATCGTGGATACATATGTATCCTTAACATACTGAAACGACTACCATTATTAGTATCAAACCAATAGCGATTCATACAAGCTAAATCTTCTAATCGATAATTGGGCCAAAGAAAGAATTTTAATTGAATTAATTTCATTTTATCTCTATCAAGATCTTTGCTTTCATCCAAAAATTGACCACAGGTTTTTACCTTGTTCCCATTGCAAAATACTGCATTTTTATCCACACAATTACTATTCCTTGAATTGAAACAACTTAGAATTCTCAATTCTCTACGCCGTCTAGACGAGAAAATATTTTCAGGAACAAGCAAATCATAATGATTTTTATTTCTATTTTTCGTCATCATTTGATGTCTTGCAATCGATTCCTCAAAATGATTCTTATCCATATTTTCTCTGTATCTTTTTTGATTATTTTTTTGTTTAATCTCATGAACCAAAGAAATCCTTATGGTTTGATACATAATAAATTCTACATTATGTTTTACAGGTATACGAACTGGTTCGATACGAAATATTCCCTCTTTTAGGATTTTTGAAAGATTCAAATCCCGGATTAGCATTGGATCCAGAGTTAACTCCTCCTTCTTAATAAAGCCGAAACCAAACTTTGTTGTCATTCTGCTTTCCTTTTCCCATTCAAGTACGGACAGCGCATAATCGAATAATTCCATAGTCAAAGGACTCAGCAGCCATTTCAATTGCAAAGCAAAAGATCCTTTCATGAACGCATCTAAGTCTATTTCCCAAGTCCAAATGCTTTTGAGTTGATTTTTCGTTCTACCCATTTTCATATCTGATTTCGTATAAAGTTCTTCCATATATTTTTGTTGTTTTGAGAGAACAGATTCAGGGTTCCCTCGGTTTTGGGCATCTGATGCGAGATCTCTTTGACCTATGGTTTTTTTTTCTTCTTGATTCTCTAATTCAAAATATTTTATTTCTTTTTTATTTTTAGTGATATTTTTATTTTGACTAACATCTTCATTAAAATGAAAAATAAGTGAATGAATTGGTATAAACCCGGGTTTCATTTTATATACATTTAAAAATAACTCGAATTGTGGGAATAACCAAGGTATCGGCTTCGATACAGGACGATTTAGTCTTTCTTCATTCATTCCCATCCAATCAAAAAAAGAAAAGAAACCCTTTTGATTTTGATTGGATGGGTTGATTTCTTTATCTTTATTAATTTTTAGATAAAAAAGACCTTTCGTATCAAAAAATTTTCTATCTGGATTTGTTATATACATAAAATAATCTTTTCTTATAAAATTAGTAATAGGGATACTCCCCCCCATATCAACAAATTTCGGTTTATGTATATTGTAATTATATGAATCCTTCTTATCTTCATAATAAATCGATTGATATGCTAAAAGATCATATCTATACATTTTTTGAAAATGATCGTTTTTATTTAGCAATAATGAAACCTTTTCCTCTCTTTCAGATGAATCCCGTTTGATTAAATTTTTCTTTTCAACCCTACAATGTTGATTGACTCTATTTCGCCATTTTTGTGGTACTAATTTAGACCATTTTCGCTCAGATAAATCGTATGGATAATGACTCTTTAACCAATTTTTCCATTGATTCATTCCAGAATTCTGAAGTTTCTTATGCTTTAATTCGGAAGAAATTATTCCTTGTCTTCGAAAATCATCTTTTATTTCATTCTTAAGAAATAAAGATGCTCCGTCATATTGAAAGACAGATCTTAACTTATACAAGTTAAGAACCTGGGTTTGTGATAATTTGTAAAATACATAGGCCTGTGACACGAGGGATAATTTAAAAGAAACCGCCGACTTCGTCTGAATCTTATGACGAATACGAGAAGGTGAAAGTTTTTTTTGTATAGTTGAAATACGCTCAATTATCCTTTTCTCTTTTGTATCAAAAAAATCTTTTTTTTTGAATTTACGAAAAAGTTTTAGAATGATCATGGGCCTATAAAGACTATTAGAAAGACTATTAGTAAGACGATTAATGATATTGATATATGGAAAGCTCTCTAGAAGGATATCCGTGTATATCCTTTCCACGATCCATTTAAAAAAATAATGTGATTTACGGATTAATCGATCATTTCTTCTTTTTAATATCTGAAAAATCTTTTTTAGTGATGCTACTTTTTGAGCACCATAACTTGTTTTGTTAGGACTAATATTTCTCTTTAGAGTTCGAAATCCATTTTTCTTGTCTTTTGTAATTCTTTCTATTTGATTTCTGATTGTGCTTGTTCTATCAGTCAGATCTTTCATTTTTCTTTCTGTCAGTGAATAATTTGTCCAATCCATAGATCGGGTTTGAATGGATGATTCATGAATAATCTGATTATTGATTATAGAATCTTTTTTTATTTCACTCGAATCCTCTCTCAATTTTTTTGGTTCTTTTTGGACCTTTAGAAACAAGAATTTTGTTCTTTCTTTGAAACTTTTTAGAACTCGAAAACTCCATTTTATAATTGCTTTTTGGAGTTTTTTCAAAGGGGGTCCAAAATAATAACAAAACAAAATACTAAGTCCTACGAGAGGAGAACCAAAAGGACGGTCAGTTTCCAGTCCCCAAATCGTTAAAAAAGCAGCAGGACTTTCCTGCTTTGGATTTGGATCCCTACGAGAAGGTCGTATCTTAGATCGGTGCCAAGGTTTCAGACGGAAAGGAAATCGTATCATTATTTGTATACCCTCTGTAGCCCAGTTTTGAGGAAAAATTCCGTTTCTTCCTGGTTCTAGTACTGGCATACCATTATAGGTGCATATAACATACACTTCTCTATGCATCTCCCTTATATCCTGCTCCCACTCGGACTCTTGGCGTAATAAGAAACGGACAATATTTTTAGCTAGTATCAATGAAGGTAATACAATAGATTGTCTAAGCCTCGACTGAATTAGTAAAATAAAAGCTCTTATTCCATGAGCATAAATAAGGATATCATAGAGGTCTGATATTTTTTCTCGTGTCCTTTCTATTCGTTGCATTTCCGTCTGCCCGTCCCGCCCCTTTTCCATTTCATTGACTTCTTTTTGAATTTCTTCGTAGCTTTTGTTTTCCTCCATGTACATTTTTTTTTGTTTTTTCAACCTCTTTCTTATTTTTGCTACGCTTCCTTTTATACCCTTTCTAAAAATGTCTTGTATTAGGTCGGAAATCT